TATATATTATTTTGTGTGATTGTATAACAATGTATATACATAAAAATATAGTGAATAAATATTTGCACAGCTAGGCATGTGGGGGTAATTGGAGTACGTTGATGACAAGTCAGTCCTGCTTTTGGGGTTTGACAAGAAATATAAGGCTTGTCCAGCGTAAGGGGGTAGGGGGTTTGTCGATAACAAACGTTTGTGGCATCTTGATTGTTATGTGGGTGGAGGGCAAGACTAGGTCTCGTGATAACACTCCTTATGTACGTGGCACAGACCATGTAGTATACCAGAGTATGTCATTATATCATTCATTATTCATTATCTCTGAGCAGTCGTGAATGTTCCACCCTGTCTATCTTTTCTGAAGGAGCCCTGCATGTCAGTGAATGGAGACCTAAAAATAAAAATACCAAATGTTGATGGGGTTCTCGGCATGTGGGGTCATGGACCCATGGTACTTCTAACATTAATCAGATGCCAGTAACAGGCTGATTATGGGGATACAACTGTTAATGGACCTGAAATAGGAACCAGATGCCAGTAATAGTTCAGTTATGAAACTCTACAATTACTGTCCTTCATCTCATTAACCTTATGTTCTAGACAGACAAGAATGTTCGGCTCTTATTACATACCATGGTTTCGGGAAATAGCATGTTAGATTACATAGAGATAATGGTGTATATCATCTAATGGTAGATGAAACATTATGGTATGGTGACTAGAAATTAATGTGGATTAAACATTGCATGTCTTATGTACTTAAACAATTTAATGTATATGTAAGCATTATGGTATGGTGACTAGAATAGTTTAATGTGGATTAATCTTAGCATGTCTGGTATGTACTTAAACAATTTAATGTATATGTAAGCATTATGGTATGGTGACTAGAAATTAATGTGGATTAAACATAGCATGTCTTATGTACTTAAACAATTTAATGTATATGTAAGCATTATGGTATGGTGACTAGAAATTAATGTGGATTAAACATAGCATGTCTTATGTACTTAAACAATTTAATGTATATGTAAGCATTATGGTATGGTCAGAGAATAGTTTAATGTAGAATCTTAGCTTTGGGAGTTAAGGGTGAGAGTTGAATTCTCTTTTCTCTGAGGCGGCGCTAGGAAGGATTTTAACCTTCGATCTTCGGTTTACAAGACCGGTGCTTTGATGTCTAAGCTACTAGGGCAGTTTCAGTTTAAGGCTTTATTTTCTAGTAAGCCAGTCAGAGGGAGGGCGATTAGGAATAGGGCAAAATAAACTGTGGAAGCTACCTGTCCAATTAAGACGAACGGGTGTTCAACTGGTTGGCCTCCAATTCATGTGAGTACTAGTATGTCGGCCACCAGGGCTCAGAATAGAATTTGAGAAAGGGGTCGGAACGTGTTTCCTCGTTGTTTAGAGGTGTGGAGTACTGGCACTAATATTAGGATTAGGATAGAGAATAGAAGGGCTAGAACTCCACCTAGTTTATTTGGGATGGATCGGAGAATGGCGTAGGCGAAGAGAAAGTATCATTCGGGCTTGATGTGTGGGGGAGTGACAAGGGGGTTGGCGGGTGTGAAGTTGTCTGGGTCGCCCAGGAGGTTGGGGGAAAATAGTGCTACGGAGGTGAGTCCGACTAGCATTAGGATAAATCCTAATAAGTCTTTGTATGAGAAGTACGGGTGGAATGTTACCTTGTCTGCGTCTGAGTTTAATCCTGTTGGGTTGTTTGATCCTGTTTGGTGTAGAAATAGGAGGTGAATTATGCTAGCTCCAGCGATTACGAATGGTAGAAGAAAGTGGAAGGCGAAAAATCGGGTAAGGGTGGCGTTGTCTACTGAAAAGCCGCCTCAGATTCATTGTACTAGTGTGTCGCCGATGTACGGAAAGGCGGAGAGGAGGTTGGTGATGACGGTTGCCCCTCAAAATGATATCTGTCCTCAGGGCAGTACATATCCCACGAAGGCGGTTATTATGGTGAGAAGCAGGAGGATTACTCCGATGTTTCAGGTTTCTTTTTGGAGGTATGAACCATAGTACATACCTCGTGCTACGTGAAGGTACAAGCAGATAAAGAAGAAGGAGGCCCCGTTTGCATGAATATTTCGGATTAGTCATCCGTAATTTACGTCTCGGCAGATGTGGGCAATAGAGGAGAAGGCTGTTGAAATGTCAGCTGTGTAGTGTATTGCAAGAAATAGTCCTGTTAGGATTTGTGTGACAAGGCAGAGGCCTAGGAGTGAGCCAAAATTTCATCACACGGAGATGTTGGAGGGTGTGGGGAGGTCAATAAATGCTCCATTAATAATTTTAAGTAGTGGGTGTGTTTTCCGGATGTTTGCCATTGGTTTTTATAGTTGAATTAACAACGGTGGTTTTTCAAGTCATTGGTCTTGGTTAGAGTCCGAGTAAAAATTATGTTTTATTTTACTTTTTTAGTTTTAATTGGGTTAGTTTTAGGTTTGGTGGGGGTAGCTTCGAATCCCGCTCCTTATTTTGCGGCCTTGGGGTTGGTTGTGGCTGCTGCGGTGGGGTGTGGTATTTTGGTTGGGCATGGTGGATCTTTTCTTTCTTTAGTTTTATTTTTGATTTATCTTGGTGGGATGTTGGTGGTGTTTGCTTATTCTGCGGCATTAGCTGCAGAGCCTTATCCTGAGACATGGGGGGATTGGTCAGTGTTGTTTTATGTAGTGGTTTACATTACGGGGGTTTTAGTTGTGGGTGGTTTGGTGGGGGGTGATTGGTATTCGTATTCTTGGGTGGTTGTTGATGAATTTAAGGATCTGTCCTTGCTTCGGGGGGATTTTAGCGGGGTGGCACTTATGTATTCTTTAGGGGGAGCGATATTAGTGGTGTCGGGGTGGGTATTGTTGTTGACTTTGTTTGTAGTGCTGGAGCTTACTCGGGGGCTCAGTCGGGGGGCTCTTCGTGCTGTTTAGATTAGTGTGATGAGGAGGATTGATAGTGTGGTGGTTAGGAAGAAGATTGTAAGGTATGTTTTGATCAAGCCTTGTTGAATGCTGTTTGTGGCTTTAATTAGTGGGATTTGGCTAGTTGTAATTCCTTTTGGTCCTACTTTTTCTAGTCATGTTTGGTCAATTAGGTGAGTTGCTATAGTTTGTCCTAGGCTCAGTTTAATTTTTGGGGCTAGGCGATGAATAATTGATGGGAAGTATCCCAGCATGTTGGAGAAGTTGTGTAGTGGAATTGTGGGGGTAATTTTTAGTTGTTTGTTTGTTAGGCTTGTTAATTCTAGGGCTATGAGTAATCCTAGGGCTGTTACTAGTAGTGCGGATAACTTAAGGGTTATGGGTATGGTTATAATTGGTGTTTTTGCTGGTAAAAAGTTAGAGGTAATGAATAGTCCGGCCAGGATGCTTCCTCAGGCAAGTCGTTTGATTGGGTTGATTACTGTTGGGTTGTTTTCATTGAGGGGTGATAGGGGGAGGAATCGGGGGGAGCCCATAGAGGCGAAGAAGATAACCCGGAAGCTGTATACGGCTGTGAAGGAGGTGGCAATGAGAGTTAGGGTTAGGGCTCAGGCGTTCAGGTGTGATGTGTTCAGGGCTTCAATGATGGCGTCTTTTGAGAAAAACCCGGAGAGAAATGGTATCCCGGTTAGGGCTAGACTGCCAATGGTGAGGCAGGTGGAGGTGAGCGGAAGCATGGTGTGGAGGCCTCCTATTTTTCGGATGTCTTGTTCATCGTTAAGGCTGTGGATAATGGATCCGGAGCATAGGAATAGTATTGCTTTAAAGAATGCGTGGGTGCAGATGTGTAGGAAGGCTAGTTGGGGTTGGTTTAAGCCGATGGTGACCATCATTAGGCCTAGTTGGCTGGACGTGGAAAAGGCTACGATTTTTTTGATGTCATTTTGTGTTAGGGCACAGGCAGCGGTAAATAAGGTAGTTGTAGCTCCAAGGCAGAGGCAGGTTGTTAGGGCGATTTGGTTATGTTCCATTAGGGGGTGGAGCCGGATGAGTAGGAAGATGCCGGCTACGACCATGGTGCTGGAGTGTAGTAGGGCAGAGACCGGTGTTGGACCTTCTATTGCTGAGGGGAGTCAGGGGTGGAGACCGAATTGGGCTGATTTTCCTGTGGCAGCTAGGATTAAGCCCATGAGTGGTAGGGTTGCTTGGTTGTCTTGGGGGGAGGCGAATATTTGTTGAATTTCCCAAGTGTTTATGTTTATTGCAAATCATGCTATGCTCAAAATCAGTCCAATATCTCCCACCCGGTTGTAAATAACTGCTTGTAAGGCGGCGGTGTTGGCGTCTGCGCGTCCGTATCATCACCCGATTAATAGGAAAGATATAATGCCCACTCCTTCTCAGCCGATGAACAGCTGAAATATGTTGTTGGCTGTGACTAGGGTAATTATGGCAATCAAGAATAGGAGCAGGTATTTGAAGAATCGGTTTATGTTGGGGTCTGAGTGTATGTATCACGAGGCAAATTCTAAAATTGATCAAGTTACGTAGAGGGCTACGGGTGTAAAGATAATTGAGTATTGGTCAAATTTGAAGCTGATGTTAATGTCAAAGGTGGCAATATTTATTCAATGTCAGTTAGTAGTAATGACCTCTATGCCTTGGTCAAAGAATACTGCAAGGGGGAGTAGGCTAGCATAGAAGGCTGTTTGAACCGCGGTTTTGACATGGGTGGTTGCCCATTTTTTGTTGAGAGGGCTGGGGTTGAGGGATACGATAAGGGGGTATGTTAGAAGAATGAAAATGATTAGGAGGGTTGAGCTAAAGATGAGTGTAGGTGAATGCATAGCTTCTACTTGGAGTTGCACCAAGAGTTTTTGGTTCCTAAGACCAACGGATGAACTATTATCCTTTAAAAGCCGAGTGACCCATGGATTTGAACCATGGTGCTGAAGAATTAGCAGTTCTTAGTGCCCCCGGCTTCTCTCGGTGAACAAGGAGGGTTTAGCTCCCATCTTTAGAACCACAATCTAATATTTTGTTTAAACTATGCTTACAGAAACATCAGCCTCACATGAGTTCTGGCTTTAGCATCAGTAGAATAATGGGGATGAGGTGTAGTGCTATGAGTAGGTGTTCTCGTGTGTGGGATGGTTCAACTGCCATAATTAAGGTGGACACTGGGCCTCGTTGTGTTATTAGATACATGTAGAGGGAGTAGCTGGCGGTAATGAGGGTTCCTCCTCCTGTGAGGATAATTGTTCAGTTTGATCAGTTGAATATTGAGGTAATAATGACTAGTTCTCCTATTAGGTTGGGGAGAGGAGGGAGGGCCAGGTTGGCTAGGTTGGCGATAAATCATCATGTGGCTATTAGGGGTAGTACGGCTTGTATTCCTCGTGCAAGAAGCAGGGTTCGGCTATGAAGGCGTTCATAGTTAGTGTTTGCTAAACAGAATAATGCGGAGGATGCTAGGCCGTGTGCGATTATCAGAATAATGGCTCCGGTAAAGCCTCAGGGGGTTTGGATGAGGATTCCTGCTACTACTAGTCCTATGTGGCTTACTGATGAGTATGCAATTAGGGATTTTAGGTCTGTTTGTCGCAGACAAATTGACCCGGTCATGATAATGCCCCATAAAGCTAGAATAATAAATGGGTACGCGAGATTTTTGGATGTTGGTTCTAGCATAATAATCATTCGTATTATGCCGTAGCCGCCAAGTTTTAGTAGTACGGCGGCCAGGACTATGGATCCTGCAATTGGGGCCTCTACGTGCGCTTTTGGGAGTCAGAGGTGGGCCCCGTATAGGGGTATTTTCACTAGGAAGGCGATTAAGCAGGCCGCCCATCAGATTTTGTCGGCTCAAGTGCATAGCGGGGCGGGTTGTATATATTGAATAATCAATATTGAAAGGGAGCCTAGTTCTTTTTGCAGGATTAGTAGGGCAACTAGCAGAGGGAGGGATCCGGCTAGGGTATAAAATAGAAAATAGGTGCCTGCGTTAAGTCGTTCAGTTTGGTTTCCTCATCGTGTAATAATAATTAGGGTTGGGATTAGTGTGGCTTCAAATATGATATAGAATAGGATGATTTCGGTGGCCCCAAAGGCTATAATTAGGAATAGTTGGAGGGACACTAGTAGGGTGATGTAGGTTCGTTGGCGGTTGATTGGTTCTGGGGAGATGTGGTTTTGGCTTGCTAGAATTATTAAGGGGAGAAGTCAGCATGTCAAGACGAGTAGGGGTGTGGAGAGCGGGTCTGTGCCCAGGTAGGGGTTTGAGGAGGTTCAACCGGTTTCTGAGTTTCAGTTAAGTAGAGTCAGGCTTGCGGTGGCAATGACCAGGGCTTGGGCTGTTGTTGTGGTTCAAAGTCATTTTGGGGTTGCAAGTCAGGTCGTTGGAAATAGCATTATTGTTGGGATTATAATTTTTAGCATTGTAAGAGATTTAGATTTTGGAGGTGGTCTGTGCCATGTGTTCGCGTGGTAGCTACAAGGAGGGCCAAGCCTGCTCCGGCTTCACATGCCGAGAATGCTAGTAGCAGTATTGGGGCGGTGGCGTAGGTGGTGGATTCTAGTTGAAGGGATCAGAGGGAGAGGGCGATAAATAGAGATAGTATCATTCCTTCTAGGCAGAGAAGGGCGGAGAGGAGGTGGGTTCGGTGGAAGGTTAATCCTATTAGTCCTAACATGAAGGCGGAGCTGAAGCTGAAGTGTACAGGGGTCATAAGACGACTATGGACTTGCACCATAATTAGTTGAGCCGAAATCAGCGGTCTTACTTTGGACTAGTCATCTATTCGGCCCATTCAAGCCCCCCTTGGGTTCATTCATAAATGAGGCCTAGGGTTAATAGGATTAAAATGGTTGTTGCTCAGAGTAGGGCGGCGGTGGGAGAGGCTAGTTGATCTCCCCATGGTAGGGGGAGTAATAGTGCAATTTCTAAGTCGAATAGGAGGAATAAGATTGCCACTAAAAAGAATCGCAGTGAAAAAGGAAGGCGGGCAGATCCGAGGGGGTCAAAGCCGCACTCGTAGGGGGAGAGTTTTTCGGAGTCAGGGTTTATTTGTGGTAACCAGAATGCAACGACTGCTAGGATGCAGGATAGGGTGACTGCAATTGCTAGGACTGCTATAATTAGGTTCATTACCTTTCCTTGGATTTTAACCAAGGCTAAATGAATGGAAGTCACTTGTACTGAATGTTGATACTAGAAAGGTTATGATCCTCATCAATAAATAGAGACGTATAGGAATAGTCAAACTACATCTACGAAGTGTCAGTATCATGCGGCGGCTTCAAATCCAAAGTGGTGTTCAGATGTGAAGTGATATTGGATTTGTCGGAGAAGGCAGACCGCTAGGAAGGTAGAGCCGATGATGACGTGAAGTCCGTGGAACCCGGTTGCGACAAAGAAGGTGGAGCCGTATACCCCATCGGCGATGGTAAATGGAGCTTCGTAATATTCTATTGCTTGGAGGGCTGTGAAGTAAAACCCTAATAGGATTGTTAGGGCTAGTGCTTGAATGGTTTGTTTGCGTTCGCGCTCTATGATGCTGTGGTGGGCTCAGGTGACTGTGACGCCGGAGGCTAACAGTACTGCTGTGTTAAGTAGTGGTACCTCAAAGGGGTCTAAGGTGATAATGCCAGTTGGGGGTCAGCATCCGCCTAGTTCTGGTGTCGGGGCCAGACTTGCGTGGTAAAATGCTCAGAAAAAGCCCAGGAAAAAGAAAACTTCTGAGGTGATAAATAGAATTATCCCGTATCGAAGTCCTTTTTGGACAGGGGGTGTGTGGTGTCCTTGAAATGTGCCCTCTCGAATAATATCTCGTCATCATTGGTATATGGTTAGGAGAAGCAGGGTGAGTCCTATTGTTATAAGTACTGTGGAGTTAAAGTGGAATCAGACTGCAAGTCCCGATGTTATCAGGAGGGCAGCTACTGCGCCGGTTAGGGGTCAGGGGCTGGGGTCGACCATGTGATATGCGTGTGCTTGGCGGGCCATTAGACGTTTTCTTGTAGGTAGAGACTTAGTAGAAGAACAAATACGTATGCTTGAATTATTGCTACGGCTACTTCTAGCAGGGTTAGCAGAAATAGCACTGTTGATGTTAAAATAGCTACGGCCGGTATTATTGGAAGGAGTACGAAGGCGGCAGTGGCAATTAGTTGAATTAATAGATGACCTGCAGTTAGGTTTGCCGTGAGTCGAACGCCTAGTGCCAGTGGGCGGATAAATAGGCTGATTGTTTCGATAATAATTAAGACAGGGATGAGGGGAACGGGGGTTCCTTCTGGCAGCAGGTGGCCTAGGGCGGCGGTGGGTTGGTTTCGTATGCCAATAATTACGGTAGCTAGTCATAGGGGGACGGCGAGTCCCATGTTGAGGGAGAGTTGAGTTGTAGGGGTGAAGGTATAGGGGAGGAGGCCGAGTAGGTTAAGTGTAATTAAGAGTAGCATTAGGGCTGTTAACAGAACAGCTCATTTGTGCCCGCCGAGATTGATGGGTAGTATGAGTTGTTGTGTAAAGCGGTTAATGAATCAACCTTGGAGGGTTAAGAGGCGGTTGTTTAGTCATCGGTTAGTGGGGGTGGGGATGAGTACTCATGGAAGGCTGAGTGCTAGGGCAATTAAGGGGATTCCCAGGTGTGTGGGGCTCATGAATTGGTCAAAAAAGCTTAGGATCATGGTCAGGTTCAGGGTTCAGGTTTAATCTTTTCTGCATTTTTATGGGTGGGTTCGTTCGTGAAGGTATGGCCTAGCACTTTGGGTGGTAGAACAATTAGGAAAATAAGTCATGAGAAAACTAAAATTATAAATCATGGGCTGGGGTTAAGTTGGGGCATGTCACTAAGGGTGGTTGGGGGTCACCAGTCTTTAGCTTAAAAGGCTAACGCTATTCCCTATTTAGCTTCTTAGTGAGGATTCTTCTAGTATTAATGAAGATCAGTTTTCAAAGTGTTCTAGGGGGACTGCTTCAACTACAATTGGCATGAAGCTGTGGTTAGCTCCGCAGATTTCAGAACATTGGCCATAATAAACCCCCGGTCGTGAGGTAATAAAGGCTGTTTGATTTAGGCGTCCGGGCACTGCGTCTATTTTGATGCCCAGGGCTGGCACCGCTCAGGAGTGGAGTACGTCTTCTGCGGAAACTAGAACTCGAATTGGGGATTCTATGGGCACTACCATTCGATGGTCTGCTTCTAGGAGTCGGAATTGCCCTGGGGCGAGGTCTTGTGTGGGGATTATGTAGGAGTCGAAGCCCAGGTCTTCATAGTCCGTATATTCATAACTTCAGTATCATTGGTGTCCTATAGCTTTAATTGTCAGGTGGGGGTCATTAATCTCGTCTATTAGGTAAAGAATTCGAAGGGAAGGTAGGGCAATTAAGATTAAAATTACTGCTGGGAGTACTGTTCATACAATTTCAATTTCTTGGGAATCCAGTACATATTTGTTTGTTAGTTTAGTTGACACCATGGCCACAATAATGTAAAGTACTAGAGTGCTGATTAGGAAGACAATCATTAGTGTGTGGTCATGGAAGTGGAGAAGTTCTTCTATTACAGGTGAGGCCGCGTCTTGGAATCCTAATTGTGATGGATGTGCCATTTAGTCCTTGGACTTAAGGCACGCAGGCCTTTAACCTGCAATTCTGCCTTGACAAGGCAGTGTTATAGCAATTTTACTAGTGTCTCATGGGAATAAGAAAGTGGCAGAGCGGTTATGCGGCTGGCTTGAAACCAGCAAATGGGGGTTCGATTCCTTCCTTTCTCGTGGCTGGTTAGCTGGTTGATTGCACTTGCACAAAGGCAGGCTCTTCATAGGTGTGATATGGGGGTGGGCAGCCGTGAAGTCACTCTACATTTGTGGTTGTTAGTTCTACTGACATAACTTCTCGTTTAGCCGCGAATGCTTCTCACAGAATAAATAGGAATATAATCACAGCAACTAATGAGATTAGTGAGCCGATTGAGGAGACGGTGTTTCATAGGGCGTATGCGTCTGGGTAGTCTGAGTATCGGCGAGGCATTCCTGCGAGGCCTAGGAAGTGTTGGGGGAAGAATGTTAAATTGACACCTACAAATATTACAGCAAAGTGGATTTTGGACCAGGTGCCGTGTAGTGTATAACCCGTGAAAAGCGGGAATCAGTGTACGAAGGCCCCTATAATGGCGAACACAGCTCCCATTGATAATACATAGTGGAAATGTGCTACAACGTAGTAGGTGTCGTGAAGTACAATATCTAGAGACGAGTTGGCTAAGACAATTCCCGTTAAGCCTCCCACTGTGAATAGGAAGATAAAGCCTAAGGCTCAAAGTAGAGGGGTATCTCATTTAATTGAACCACCATGAAGGGTGGCCAATCAGCTAAAGACTTTGACACCTGTGGGGATGGCAATAATTATTGTGGCGGAGGTAAAGTAGGCCCGTGTGTCTACGTCCATTCCAACTGTAAACATGTGATGAGCTCATACGATAAAGCCTAGTAGCCCAATAGCCATCATAGCTCATACTATTCCTATGTAGCCAAAAGGTTCCTTTTTGCCGGCATAGTATGCCACAATATGGGAGATCATGCCGAATCCCGGCAGAATTAGAATATATACTTCTGGGTGGCCAAAGAATCAAAATAGGTGTTGGTAGAGGATGGGGTCTCCCCCTCCGGCTGGTTCAACGAAGGTGGTGTTTAAATTTCGGTCTGTTAGGAGTATTGTGATCCCTGCAGCTAGCACTGGCAGTGATAGCAGGAGGAGTACGGCCGTGATTAATACAGATCACACAAATAGAGGTGTCTGATATTGGGATACTGCGGGGGGTTTCATGTTAATAATGGTGGTAATAAAATTAATAGCCCCCAAAATGGACGAAACCCCAGCCAGGTGAAGGGAGAAAATGGTTAGGTCTACAGAGGCTCCTGCATGGGCCAGGTTTCCCGCCAGTGGAGGGTAAACAGTTCACCCTGTGCCGGCTCCGGCCTCTACCCCAGAGGAGGCTAAAAGGAGTAGGAAGGATGGGGGTAGGAGTCAGAAGCTCATATTGTTCATGCGAGGAAATGCCATGTCTGGGGCCCCAATTATTAGGGGGACCAGTCAGTTTCCGAATCCGCCAATTATGATGGGTATTACTATAAAGAAAATCATGACAAAGGCGTGGGCTGTAACGATAACATTGTAGATTTGATCATCGCCAAGCAGGGCACCGGGTTGGCTCAGTTCGGCACGGATCAGAAGGCTGAGGGCTGTGCCGACTATGCCTGCTCAGGCACCAAATACTAAATACAGGGTGCCAATGTCTTTGTGGTTGGTGAAAAAGAATCAACGGGTGATTGCCACAGGTAAGATGGCTGAGCGTTTAAGCGGTGGGTTGTAGCCCCATGCACAGAGGTTAAAGTCCCCTTCTTACCAAGTCCCGTGGTGAAGATCACATCAGATTGCAAACCTGAAGACGCGGGCTCGTCGCCTGCCGGGACTTCCTCCCGCCTCCCTCCCGTTATGGCGGGAGGAAGTAGATGAATGCTCGCTGGATAGGGCACTTAGCTGTTAACTAAGATTTTGTAGGATCGAGGCCTTCTCATCTAGTAAGGCTTTAGCTTAATTAAAGTATCTGGGTTGCATTCAGAAGATGTGGGGTAATATCCTGCAAGTCTTAAACAGGGGCTAGGAGATTTTCACTCCTGCTTAAAGCTTTGAAGGCTTTTGGTCTAGATTGCTATCCTAAGCCCCTATGTTGTTAGGGCTATAATTGCTGGTGTGATGGGTAGTAGGGCCAGTGCTAGTGTGGTGGTAATTGATAGGGTTATGGTGGTTTGGGATGATTTTTGTCGTCATGTCGAGGTGTTGTTGTTGGTGTTGGGGGCAATTGTTAGGGTTATTGCATAACATATTCGTAGGTAGAAGAATAGGCTGAGTAGGGCGGCTAGGGCTATGATTGATGCTGTGAGGGGAAGGTCCTGTTTGGTTAGTTCTTGGAGGATGAGCCATTTGGGTATGAACCCTGTTAACGGGGGGAGGCCTCCTAGGGAAAGTAGTGTTATTATTGCTATTGTGGTTATTATGGGGGTTTTTGATCAAGTGAGAGTCAGCGTACTTAGTTTTGTGGAGGCCACATTTTTGAATGTTAGGAAGGTCGCAGTAGTTATGGTAATATATAGGATTAGGTTTAGGATGGCAAGGTTTGGGGAATACTGTATGACAATCATTATTCAACCTAGGTGGGCGATTGATGAGTATGCTAGGATTTTTCGTAGTTGTGTTTGGTTTAGGCCGCCCCATCCGCCAATGATGGTGGAGGCTAGGCCTAGCATATTTACCAGAGTTGGGTTTATTATTGGACTGATTTGATAAATTAGGGCAAATGGGGCCAGTTTTTGTCAGGTCGAGAGGATGAGACCTGTGGTGAGGTCGAGGCCTTGCAGTACTTCTGGGAGTCAGTAATGGACGGGGGCTAGTCCAATTTTTAGGGCCAGGGCTATGGTAATTAGGACTAAGGCTGTGGGGTTGGATATTTCTTGGATATTTCATTCTCCTGTTGTTCAAGCATTGGTGGTACTGGCAAATAAAATTATAGCTGCGGCTGTTGCTTGGGTGAGAAAGTATTTAGTTGTGGCCTCGACTGCTCGAGGGTGATGTTGTTGTGCTATTAGGGGGATGATGGCTAGTGTACTGATTTCTAGGCCTATTCATGCTAAAAGTCAGTGGGAGCTTGCAAATGTTAGGGTAGTTCCAATTCCTAGGCTTGAAAGCAGGATGGCAAGTACGTAGGGGTTCATTAGTAAAGGAAGGATTTTAACCAACATGTTTGGGGTATGGGCCCAAAAGCTTTAATTAGCTGACTTTACTAGGAAGTGGTGTAGTGGAAGCACCAAGAGTTTTGATCTCTTGAGGATGGGTTCGAACCCCTTCTTTCTAAGGAAGCGAGGGGACTTGAACCCCTATTATCCACTCTATCAAAGTGGCCCTTAACCTTCAGGCACGATTCCTATATTGTGCTAGATTTGCGGTGGTAGTCCAGCAGAGGCAATTGGTAGGGAGACATGTCATAATACAAGGGCTAGGGTGATAGGGAGGAAGTTTTTTCATACTAGGTGTATTAGTTGGTCGTATCGGAATCGTGGGTACGAGGCTCGTACCCATAGAAATAGTATTGATAACATTGAGGCTTTGACTATGAGGTTAAGTGCTGTTATTTCAGGTAACATTGGGTTGTGGTAAGCTCCTAGGAATAGGATTGTGGAAAGGGTGTTTATCAGGAGGATGTTGGCGTATTCAGCTAAGAAAAATAGGGCGAATGGTCCTCCTGCATATTCTACGTTAAAGCCGGAGACTAGTTCTGATTCCCCTTCTGTGAGGTCGAAAGGGGCTCGGTTTGTTTCTGCGAGGGTAGAGATGTATCATATTGCTGCGAGGGGTCAGCCTGGTGCTAGCAGTCAAATTGCCTCTTGTGTAATATTGAAGGTGTGTAGGGTGAAATTGCCAGTGAAGATAATTATACATAAGAGGATCAAGCCAAGGCTTACTTCGTAGGAGATTGTTTGCGCTACCGCTCGAAGTGCCCCGATTAGGGCGTATTTTGAGTTGGAGGCTCAACCGGAGCCTAAGATTGAGTATACGGCTAGACTGGATAGGGCTAGGATAAATAGGATGCCTAGGTTGAGGTCTGCGACTGGGTAGGGTATTGGTAGCGGTATTCATAGGGTAAGGGCTAAGGTTAGTGCTATAATGGGGGCTGCCAAAAATAAAAATGGGGAGGCTGTGGTGGGGCGTACGGGTTCTTTAATAAATAGTTTGATACCATCAGCGATGGGTTGTAGGAGGCCGTAGGGTCCAACGATGTTTGGGCCTTTTCGTAGTTGTATATAACCTAGCACTTTTCGTTCGATGAGGGTTAAAAATGCTACTGCTAATAGGATTGGAACGATGTATGCTAGTGGGTTAATTAGGTAGGTTAGTAGGTGAGAGGTCATAGCTAAGAAGAGGATTTGAACCTCTGTTGGAAAGGGCTTAGGCCTTTTGCAATTACCAAGCTCTGCCATCTTAGCTTGCCCTATTCTAGGGGGGAGGTTTGTGTCCCTTTACCTATTTTAGTTGTTTTCATTAGGTTGGGGTGAGGCATACTTGTAGCATTGGCCCCAGCCTTCCGGTCCTTTCGTACTAGGAAGGGTCACTGCATAGATAGAAACTGACCTGGATTACTCCGGTCTGAACTCAGATCACGTAGGACTTTAATCGTTGAACAAACGAACCCTTAATAGCGGCTGCACCATTAGGATGTCCTGATCCAACATCGAGGTCGTAAACCCTTTCGTCGATATGGACTCTTAGAAAGGATTGCGCTGTTATCCCTAGGGTAACTTGGTTCGTTGATCAGGCTTGTAGCCTGGGTCATTGTTCGTCAGATGTTCTGTTGCTTTGGGCTGTCGCCCTAGGTTTTAGGGGCAGTGCCCCCGTCGACATGGAGGCTATTTTGTCCTCCGTGGTCGCCCCAACCGAAAACATTAGGATCAGGGTACTATTATGCTTTTAGCTGTTATTTCCGTGGGTGGTTGGCTTGATAGCATAGTTGATCTTGTGTTTTAAGCTCCATAGGGTCTTCTCGTCTTATGGGGTTATGCTCGCCTCTGCACGAGCAGGTCAATTTCACTGACTGGAAAAAGGAGACAGTTGAGCCCTCGTTATGCCATTCATACAGGTCTTCATTTAAAAGACAAGTGATTACGCTACCTTCGCACGGTCAAAATACCGCGGCCGTTAAACTTTTGGTCACAGGGCAGGCGGGACCTCTAATACATTGGTTTGCAAGAGGCGATGTTTTTGGTAAACAGGCGAGGCTCGTGTTTGCCGAGTTCCTTCTTTTTCTTTTAGTCTTTCCTTGATGGTGCACTCCTGTGTTGGGTTAACGGTTGTGTTTTACAGGGTTTTCTTGATTTTTATTATTATTCTGTACTTCCCTCTTTGGTTGGGTCCGTTATTTGTCAGTGGCGGGTCCGATCTGACTTACACGTGTGCTTGGAGAAGGTCGTGCCTTCTTGTTACTAATTTTAGCATTATTGCTTCTATAGTTGTATAGAGTGGCTCTGTAGGTTTAGGGGATTGTGATTGTTTTATCGGGATAATAGGGTGGGGTTTTGTCTGAGCTTTAACGCTTTCTGTGCAGGTGGCTGCTTTTAGGCCCACTGAAACAAAGTCCCTTTGATTTAATGTGATCTTTATCCGCCTGTTAAGGTTGTGTTCTTTTTCAAGAGAGCTGTACCTCTCTTGAATAACTCTTAAGGTTTTCTTGGTGTCTTTGTTGGTAATGACCTGGGTGACAGTAGAAGCCTTGAGGCTGAACTAATATTCATTTCCTGAGCAACCAGCTATTACTAGGCTCGTTAGGTTTGTCGCCTCTACTCGGAGATCTTCCCACTCTTTTGCCACAGAGACGGGTTTGCCCTATTAGGCTGTCTCGGAGTAGCTCGTCTAGTTTCGGGGGGTCAGACTAAAGTTCTCTTCGCCTGATAAGAACTGGCTAAATCATGATGCAAAAGGTACAAGTTTTAATCTTTGCTTTTTATTGCTTTAACAAGTTGTTTCACTTTCTCTTTCAGCTTTCCCTTGCGGTACTTTCTCTATTGCGCTGCTTTATCCTTTTCTATCGCCTATACTGGGGAGATTAAATGGTTTGTTTATTTTTTTTGATCTTATGGGGGGTTATATATAAATATTCATTTGTGATGTGTGTGGTGAGGCTAGCTATTTAGCTCAAAATGATCTGATTTGCACAGATGTCCCCTCGGTGTAAGGGAGGTGCTTTTCTATTGAGCTACATTTTGGTTGTTCCAAGTGCACCTTCCGGTACACTTACCATGTTACGACTTGCCTCCTCTTGTTTGGGTTATAGATTTATATATTTGGGTTATTCCTTTGAGGAGAGTGACGGGCGGTGTGTGCGCGCCTCATAGCCGGCTTCAAAAGAATTTTCTATTTTCTTTTTACTGCTAAATCCACCTTCAACCACTGGTTTCACAGTGTTATTCGTGTATTTTCTGTGTCAGAAAATGTAGCCCATTTCTTTCCACTTCATTCGCTACACCTCGACCTGACGTTTTTGGGTGTGCCATTTTTGCTTACTATTAGTCTTTCACAGGGTAAGCTGACGACGGCGGTATATAGGCGGTAATGACAAGAAGTGGTGAGGTTTAACGGGGATTATCGGTTCTAGAACAGGCTCCTCTAGGTGGGTCTGGGGCACCGCCAAGTCCTTTGGGTTTTAAGCTAGCGCTCGTAGTACCCTGGCGGGCAATATGTGTAATTTATCACCAAAGTTTATGACTGAGCATAGTGGGGTATCTAATCCCAGTTTGTGTCTCAGTTGTCGTGGGTTCAAGGGGTCCTTGTTGGGTAGAGCTACCTTCGTGGTTGGGCTTCGGGCTCTCAGGTGCGTATGACAGCTTAGGGGGCTTTTGGCTCTAGTGTAATAGGTATCCTTTAATCACGCTTTACGCCGTGGACTATCAGTTGGGGCCTCTCGTATAACCGCGGTGGCTGGCACGAGTTTTACCGGCCCTCTTAACTCTGGCTGAGTCGAGCTTACGCTCATAGCTCAATGTTTATCACTGCTGAGTTCCCTTGGGGGTGTGGCTTAGCAAGGCGTCTTGGGCTGCGGGTGCGTGCCTGATACCTGCTCCTTTTCCCCTATATGGTTGGGGGATTAAGGGCATTCTCACGGGGGTGCGGAGACTTGCATGTGTAAATTGGGTTAAAATTGATAGTAAGGCCAGGACCAAGCCTTTGTGCCTGCGGAGTTGTCTAGGACCCATCTTAACATCTTCAGTGTTATGCTTTAGTTAAGCTACGCTAGC